TCAGATCATGAACTAGAACAAAGGAAAGAGAACAATGTTCGAATATCAATGATCAAATAGGATAGAACGGAAAAACGAACTACATTTCCTATCTAAAAATCGACGATATCCCTTTTCTTTTGTATGAAATTTATGGTTTCTGTTGGTGTAAATCCACTCACCTCAATTCAAGATGAGAAGCAATTCTCCATTGGTAGCAAATGGTTATCCATTAAGCGGAGGAAATCTTAGTTAACATAGACCCCTCTTGCAAGAACGGACTAACAGGGTCAGCTACCCAGCCAATCTTCATAATTAAATACCGTTACTGTATAGGTAGAGCTCGTTGTGAAAGACCTATTACTGGATAATTCATGGGTGGAGCCGAAGAATGTGAACTATACAAGTTAGCAATAACATTGATTAAATGAAGTAAAGGCTCCGGTGTATAGAGAAGACCTCACCGTTTAAAAAGTAACCATAGAAACGATGGAATCCACTATTTCTTTATCATTACTTTTCTTTTTTAATACCTAGTATAGTACAATTTCGTATTTCGAGGTGAAATGCCTAGAAAAAAGAAAAATTGTGGTTGGGAAGGTTATAGTAGCCAAAGCCATTGGAATTATTAGTTTATACATTGGAAAAATCCGTTTTGTTATTAATATACTAGGAAAGGGCAAAAGAATAACTGAAAGAAAGGAAATCTATTAGTTATTCGTTAAAGTTTCATTTATTCAATGACCAGAATTAGACGGGGATATATCGCTCGGAGACGTAGAACAAAAATTCGTTTATTTGCATCAAGCTTTCGGGGGGCTCATTCAAGACTTACTCGAACTATTACTCAACAAAAAATAAGAGCTTTGGTTTCGGCTCATCGGGATAGGGATAGGCAAAAAATACATTTTCGTCGTTTGTGGATCACTCGAATAAATGCAGCAATTCGCGAAAGGGGGGTATGCTATAGTTATAGTAGATTCATAAATGATCTGTACAAGAGACAGTTGCTTCTTAATCGTAAAATACTTGCACAAATAGCTATATCAAATAGGAATTGTCTTTATATGATTTCCAATGAGATCATAAAAGAAGTAAGTTGGAAGGAATCCACCGGTTAAACGGAGTTGCCCGGAGAATGAACTCCGGGAAGGTCGAATAAAAATGAATAGAATATGATAAAATATGAGAAAGTAGTCAAAATCAAAGTAGTCAAAATAAATATGAATCAACACGTTCAATAAAAAAATTTCTTCTTCCCAGATTATGCTTTTTTTTCTTACGACACGAGAATTCAATCCGGATTTTGGGATTTTTCCAACAAAATAGCAATCCGCGTTTGAGTTCGGATGGGGGTTTGAATTCAAGTGAATAAAGAGTAAACCTATCTTTTTCTGGCTCTAAGACTAGGAGTTCTAGTGGTCGACTCGGTTCTTTCAAATTGTTTCTCATTATTAAGAAAAGGTAACAAAGATAAAATACGAGCTTGTTTTATAGCAATAGTAATTAATCGTTGTTGTTTCAAGGTCAATCTATTTACTCGTCTAGATAATATTTTTCCCTGTTCACTAATAAATCGACTAATTAAACTCATGTTTTTATAATCAATTCGATCCCCCGATTGGATCGGGGGCAAACGCTTACGAAAAGATCGCTTGGATTTCAGAAAAGTTCGCTTGGATTTATCCATGGTTTGGTTAGTTTATTTCTTATCCATAAAATCCTATTTCAGCCGGATCTCTAATTAGAATAAATAAATAGGATTTGGTTTGTTTATAATTATCTTTAACTATGTTAAATATGTTATATATATAATGTCATTTTTCCCTTTCCTTGTAAGATAAGGGTGCAAGTGCTCGCTTCAATCTATTTCTTTATCTCCCCGTGAATCGTATGTTTGTAACAATATGGACAGAATTTTAGTAACTCCAATCGATTGGGCGTATTGTGCCGGTTCTTTTGAGTAATATATCTGGAAATGCCCGTTGATTCCTTATTAACACCGTTTCGAACACAGGCGGTACATTCCAAAAGAACCGGTATTCGCACATCTTTACCCTTGGCCATGAACCTCCTTTGGATTTTTCATTTACTAAACTCTTCCTCTTTCAATCCGAAACGAAAAAGAAGAAAGGAAGGAAAAAACAAAATAGAATTTGTAACTTGCTATCCTCTTATGCAAGATTTCACTACAATCAATATAGGAAATAAGATAGAAAGATTTCTAACCTTTCAAATGATAACCTTTCAAATATCAAATAACAGTACAGCATTTCATATAAGTATCTTGTATAATACTATTTCCCTAGAACCACTGTTTGTATTCGACTTCAATAGAAATTTCATATTAATTTCATTCCATTAATTTCATTCCAACCCGACCCCGAGTCTCACAGTTGTTGAATGCACTTTTATTCTTTCTCTTTCCTCCCTTATTCTAAAAAAGGGAAAAAGAGAAAAGAGGGGCTGGGATTGAATTGTATCTCTAATCTTCTTTATTCCTTCCCGCGTCAATAACTAG